AAAAATATCATATTCATAGAGCAGAAACATAGACACACTCCTATAAACGTGGAAAATATACCCGACGGGTCGATTCGAATTGAAATAATTGGAATTGTCAAGTTATCCATAACTAGCAAAACAAGAATTTTTTTATTGTTTTTTTTTCTTTTTGTGTTGGGCTTCCCAAAGAAAAAGAGTATCACTAATTCCTTAATTGTGATAGGAAAATTCATATAGAATTCATCCCCGAAGATGGATATGGATGACGAAGGGGTTACCTTGTTCTTTATCCACGACTAATATCGATTGCATCTATTGAAATGCGTTTTACTTTCAGTTTTCTGTTCTGTTTTAAATGATTCCTGCGAGTGAGCTTATAAGAAAAATTTTATTTCGATGAACCGGCCGGCTAATTACAAGTAACAAACAATAATGAAAATTCAAAAAATTATATAATTTTTTGAATTTTCATTGGCTTAGGGCTATACGGACTCGAACCGTAGACTTTCTCGGTAAAACAGATCAAACGGATTATTATCAATATGAGCTGAACTGTTTCAAAGACCCAACATGCACTTTTTTGCATTGGGCTCTTTCATTAACTGATAGAAATATCAGCCAGTCTGCCATATTTTTCTTAACAGAAAAATAAGATTAAGATGAGGATATGGCTCCATGTGTTCGGATTCATTATTTGGGATTATGATCCAGGAACACTACCAAAGTGTTTCAAAGGTAGGGTTATCTTGACGTAGGTCTGCCTCTGGCCTATATCAACCTAAGTTATATGAAGTCTCTATCGTTTTGTTTTGCTTTAAAAAAATCAAATATGAAACTCCATACACCTTAAAGTTCATAGGACGAAAAGAGATTTTTTTGAGGTCCTTATACTCATTATGCCTAGCATTGAATAGATTGTGTATTCACCTTATCAATATCTCAAATCGAGGATGGGGTCGGTTTGGTACCTAATAATGGATAATAATAATTGGTACCAAAATAGGACCTAATCATCTGTCAGGCTATTGTTCCCTCAAAGTTATGGAGTAAGACATCAATTTCCTAATAAGATCGATTTTTCTTTGTATTGTATGACGGACTCCCCTGAAAAACATTGGCGCGCGTGTAAACGAGGTGCTCTACCAACTGAGCTATAGCCCTTAGTGCTTTGCTTGTGATACACATTTTATCATGTATATCATTTCTTGTCAAGATAAATATTCCATGATCCAACATCATAAATCTTTGATTTGTTTGAGTGGTATTGCTTAGATTAGTATTGCTTATAAGTAATATAATATTTATAATCCATTGATGGGGCAGGTTTCATTTGGTTCTATTCGAGATGATAAATGGCCTACTTAACTCAGTGGTAGAGTATTGCTTTCATACGGCGGGAGTCATTGGTTCAAATCCAATAGTAGGTAGTAGGTAGAACTTATTAGATACCAGAGTCAACGGTATCTAATAAGTTTTTCGACCCACCCTCTTTCATTTTAATTTAATTGATTTTTTATCTTTTTTCTCTATTCATTTTTGAATTTTTTTTGTTGTATCAAAATAGGGTTCGAAATAGAATTTCTTTAAATTATTCTAACTAGTTATGAAATCACCGCATTCGCATTGATAGCCTCTACTCGCGTCCTAGCTCGACGGAGAGCTAGATTTGCCTCAATTGTTTGTCTCTTTCCTTCAGCTTTTCTCAAATTAGCTTCCGCTATTTCAAGAGTTTGCTGAGCTTCTTGTGGATCAAGGTCACTACCTTTCTCCGCATCATTTACTAAAACAGTGATCTCATTATTCCCTACTCTAGCAAAACCGCCCATCAGAGCCATCGTTACCCATTGGTCAGTAAGGCGTATTCTCAAAATACCTATATCTACAGCTGTGGCAATAGGGGCGTGGTTTGGTAATACGCCAATTTGACCACTATTTGTAGATAAAATGATTTCTTTCACTTCTGAATCCCAAACAATTCGATTTGGGGTCAATACACAAAGATTTAAGTTTAAGGTCATTTCTTCAAATTGCTCTCCATTTCTAAGTTCATAGCTTTCGCGGTAGCTTCATCGATATTACCTACCAAATAAAAGGCCTGCTCAGGAAGACCATCTAATTCTCCGGAAAGGATCAATTGAAACCCTCTAATTGTTTCTGCTAGACCTACATATTTTCCTGGAGAACCGGTAAATACTTCTGCTACGAAAAAAGGTTGTGATAAGAAACGTTCAATTTTTCTCGCTCTTGCAACGGTTAAACGATCCTCTTCAGATAATTCGTCCAACCCAAGAATAGCTATAATGTCCTGAAGTTCTTTGTAACGTTGTAAAGTTTGCTTTACCCTTTGCGCAGTTTCATAATGTTCTTCACCAACGATCCGAGGTTGAAGCATGGTTGACGTTGAATCTAAAGGATCTACTGCTGGATAGATTCCCTTGGCAGCTAATCCTCTTGATAGTACGGTAGTAGCATCTAAATGTGCAAATGTCGTAGCAGGGGCAGGGTCAGTTAAATCATC